ACGGGTCAGATGAGGCGTCATCAGATGGGTGTGTTGTATAAATTGTATAGATGATTGTATAAATTGTATAAGATACGGAGAACGGGGTTAGAGCAAAGAAAGAATGGAAAATAATGAGAAATTCAACGGGATTCTTGATTGGATCAGAAATCCCATGTTTGATTCGGTATGAATAAAAGATCTTCCTATGTTATACTATTTAATTCTTGACGATGAATTGATTTGATAGCTCTGATATAGTTATTCATGATATTAATCCGATTCAATATCATCGGGATGCAATTCATCCCATTGAATTTACAGGAGAAAGATTTATCATCTCTATGGGATTAGATCCCGAGTTATTGCGAAGTAAAAAAAAAACGATGAGATTATGGAAGTAAATATTCTCGCATTTATTGCTACTGCACTGTTCATTCTAGTTCCTACTGCTTTTTTACTTATCATCTACGTAAAAACAGTCAGTCAAAATGATTAATTTGAATGAAACTTGACGTCTTAGTTCTTATCAATGGTTGAACAAATGAAAGCTATTTCAATTTCACGTCTTAAATGAAATGAGCGGCCTAGAATCAGCAGTATATGAGATCCCATAGTATGGTAGAAAGAAATATATGAACCTTTCTACCACACTATTTGTTATTGTATTGTATAAAGTTGTACTGTATAAAGAATATAGGCTTAATCTAGATCAATCTACAATATTTATCTTCATATATGTACATATAAATTACATATCTGTAATTTATATATAGCACCACAATTCTTTTTCTTCATTACATCCATTTGATTTATCTTGATTCCGGTCAATCGGAAATAATTGAATATCAATTCTGACTCTTACTTTTATGGTTCTAAGTCCTAGGTTTCTTATTATTTCCAATATGGATCCCGGGATCCATCGAAACAATCAAATCCATGGACCAAGAATAGTAGTATGAGCATATATTTATTATCTAAATAAATTATTATCTAAATAAAAGAAAACCAAGTAATCTTTTATTTTTGAACATTCCGAAGAAGTAATTGATTGAGCCGTTGACAGATGATCCAAGGAGTTCTATGGGAACTTCTTCGGATTTGGAAAAGGAGTAGGAGACCCCGCAGATTTTTAACGCTTGAACCATGATCATGATATGACGTGAGTCGATAAAGCATAAATAAGGTTTCTAGGAGTATAAAACAAACGGTAAGTGCGCGATATGTGAATCACCAAACGAAAAATCTTTTATTATGCCTAGTACCTTGTCGGACAATCACTATGTCTATGTTGCCTCCCGTGGAAAGTATGTATCTACATAATAACAGTAACAGAACGACTACCTCTTTGACCAATAAGGAGGGAAACAACTAAAAAAAAAAGGGGGGGTTGGTTGCTCCTCATCGTAATATCCATATAGAATTAGAATTCTGGGAAGAGCCGGTTCATCAAAATAGAATATATATTTAGGACGAATGTGGTTTGACAAATTTTCGTAGCATCTGTATCCCTTTTACTTTCTAAATACGAACATGGGAATCGTTGAAATATTTGATTTGTTTGATTGAAATTATTCATATATTACATTTCTTTAACTACTTTAACTGGAATCCAGTTAAATTTTAAAATGGAGATATTTTGATTTAAAAACGCTTTACAGAATGGTCTATGAAACATTGATTTGATTACTCAACGCAATTAGTAGTACCTCTAGAGTCCACTTCTTCCCCATACTACGAGTGAAAGGGAAAATGTAAAGACTACCATTAAAGCAGCCCAAGCGAGATTTACTATATCCATGTGAATTATGTCCCCTATCTCTATGAATATGAAGGAATTATTTCATTATTGATCACTAATAATAGTGGAATTAATGGCGCAGAGTCAAAAAGGGATTCTGACCGAACGCTATTGAGAAACTAATCCAATAAATCCACTCATAACAAGTTTCTATATGATTTATGATTTCTGGTCGAATCGGAAGGACTAAGCACAAACAAGATACGCAGTTACTCCCGTGGAAGTATCAAGGGAATGTTACTAATGGGACGAATATGTAGGAATAGTAAGACCTCTTATTTCTTTTCTTGTCCTTCATAAACAAAAGACATAAAAATATACAATCAAGATAGATCACTATCCATCACATACCTGTATTTCCCATTTGATCTAATCCTTACTGTCTCCCGATTGGTTCATAGAGACAATCGGGAGACACATTCGTGACTGGGGGTTAGCGAAAAGAAAGAATTTCTTGTTTTTTTTTTTCAACTTTTATTTTTATTCTATAAAAAAAAAAGAAAAGCCAATTACTCATCCAATCTAATTCTAATATTCTAATATTGATTGAACGTATGAGCACCTAGAGACTCTTGTGAGTCTGTATACAAAGTATCTTCCGCCCTTTCCACAACTACTAATTTGATTCCCTATCCGACTATCCAATCTAATTTAAGACTCAGTCAGTAGACACTACACTAGTAGTAGAAGGAAATCAGGAAGTCTTAATAGCCCTTCCTA